TTTTTTTTTATTTCCCATCCCAAGAAGTCATTGATTGAGCCATTAACAGATCATTTACGAAGTTCTATGGTAACTTCTTCAGATTTTGAAAGGAAGTAGATTAGTAAAGGGGACTCGGGCCATGTTTCATGCTTAAGCATGACATGAGATGAGTAAAAAAAGTATAAAAAAACCTCTAGGAGTCTAAAATGTTAAATGTGTGATATGTGGTGGATCGCTCAGCGGAAGAAAGATCTAATTTTATTATGTGTAGAACCTCTTTGGACAACCACTAGTCACTTCCAGTAGAAAGTAAGTATCGTCGTAATCTAATAGCAGAACGATTTGTTCTTAGAACAGTGAAAGTAAAGAAAGAGAGAAACAAATAAAGAAAAAACTAGGGATTGGTTTTTTCTCATTGTAATATCCATAATTCTGGTAAGAACAGGTTTATCCAAACAGAATATTTAGGAGGAATTCGGTTGGAAAAAATTTCCTATCATGCGTAGATTTGAGTTTTTAAATACAACTAAACTATAGTAATCATTCATTATTTGATCGAATGATCATTATTCATTATTGTCTTTCCAGTAGAATTTTGAAAGAGAGACAAGCTTTTTAAAAATGAAGCTTCGAAAAACGATCAATTAAACAATTGATACAATTCTATTACTCAATCGATTACTCAATCAATTATTAATATACCTAGAGTCCACTCCTTCCCCATACTACGAGTGAAAGGGAAAATGTAAAGACTACCATTAAAGCAGCCCAAGCGAGACTTACTATATCCATGTGAATTATATCTCCTATTTCTATGAAGGAATTATTCCATTATTGATCAATAATCATAGTAGAATCAATGGCGCAGAATCAAAATAGGATTCTGACTTAAGGCTATTGATGAACCAATTCAATGAATCCACTCGTAACAGATTCTTTATAGGATTTCTGGTAGAATTGGGAAATATTAAGTAAAAATACGATACACACGCCTTTTCCTTGAAAATTGCAAAGGAATGCTCCTAATGGAAGATGTGGGAATAGTAAGACCTATTTTTTGTTTTGTTACCTTTCTTTCATAAGCAAAAAATATCAAAAAAAATATACTATCAAGATAGATAACTATTTATTGGATACCCATATTTCCTATTTGATCTAAGCCTTACTGTCTTTCTTTCTGTGAAAGAATGGGGAGACATCACTACCATTATTACATACATTTTTTTTTTGTAATCTCCCTACACGACCAAAGAAATCCTTTTTTTTTTTTACTTTGACTTTTACTCTGTTATTCTATAAGATAAGAGCCGACCAACCATCCTGATTGAATGTTTGAGTGCTCGGAGTCTCTCGTAAGTATGGATACAAAGTATCTTCGGTCCTTTCCACAACTCCTAAATTGATTTCCCATCAGCCTATCCAATCTAATTCCTGACAGAGTCAGTAGACCCTACGTTAGTGTAGGTAGTGTAAGATAATTAGGAAGTCTTGACAGTCTTTCGTATAATCTTTTCTTCAATCCTAGGAGCGAAAATGGAATGTCCCTTAGGAACCTTTGGATACCAAGATTTCTTACCTCTTACTTTCGTAGTTCTGGAATTAATATAATAAGTAAGCCTTACCTCATCCCTATTGGTATATCTGTTTGGGCCGCTACCCAGAACCCAAACAGAGCCGGATTTTGCGAAAACAACTTATAGTCTTTTATAGAACTATGTATTCTATAAATCAAGTATCGACAAGCCCAGTCCTTTGCCTTTGCTTCTGCAGGGCAAGAATTTGTCGAGTTCTATTCTATCAGTAGAATAAGAAATTCTAAGTATTTTGTTGATCAGGCGACACCCAGATTTGAACTGGGGATAAAGGATTTGCAGTCCCCTGCCTTACCGCTTGGCCATGCCGCCAAATCCGATCCAAAATCGATGAAAATATTATTCATCCACATTTTATTACTAATTGTTTGTTTTTTCAGAGGGGGGGATTGCTGAACCCTTTTTTTCTTTTTTATTTCTTTTTTGATCTTGAATCTCATTGTGCTTATCCCTTTTCAATCTCTTTCCAAAAATGAATTCTTGTTTCTTATGGGATCTAGTTTAGATTATTCTCTTCGATTGATTGTATCTCAAAACACACACCGCTTAAAAGCTTCCCTTCTCTTTCTATTGAAAAGCTATTTCAAATTGAAAAAAGAAAAAATGGATTTCCAGTCACAGACTGCAAAATTTAGTACAAATTGAACCATTAACTTTTTTTTTTAACTGTTTTTTTATTTAATTCTTATTATTTATTTTTGATTTTGAAGTAGTGAACGGTTCTTCCATTTTGTATTTAATCTCAATGTGTTTCCTTTCCTTAATGGTATAACAAAATCAAATTGATTTACAACTAATCAGTATCAATTATTTTAAAAAATTCTTTTCAATTATCAATTGAAATTATAAGAAAATATATATGTATATGTAAACCCCAGAACAGAAATTGGTACACAGATACCGAGTCGGGTCTTTCTCTTATGTAC